GCCAGGAATAAAAAAAAATCAAAATAATAATGGAGAATCACCGCCAAAAATTGGGAAAATATTGAAAAGAAAAAATATTCAATTAATAGTTAAATTTTTCATTAAAAAAATATACATAGATATCTTTCTATGTATCATTAATATGCGCAGAACCGCTCTACAACTTTTTATCGCATCAACAAAAAAAGTTCTTGATAAATACATTTACAATAATGAAACAAATCAAGAAAGCATTAGCATTAATAAAACAAAACAAAATAAAATTGACTTTATTTTGCCTATAACTATAAAAAGGGCTTTTGATAATCTTAGAAATAGTAAGGGGAAGCCCCATATTTTTTTTGACTTATCTTACTTGTCACAAAACTATGTATTTTTAAAATTATCACAAAGCCAAGTTTTTAACTTCAATAAGTTAAGATCTATTCTTCAATATAATCGACCGTCTTTTTTTCTTAAGACTGAAATAAAAGATTTTTTTGGAAGACAAGGAATATTTCATTCCGAATTAAGACATAAGAAACTTTCAAATTATGGAATGAATCCATGGAAAAACTGGTTAAGAGGTGATTATCAATACGATTTATCTCAGATTACATGGTCTAGATTAGTCCCACAAAAATGGAGAAATGGAATTAATCAATCCCATACGTCTCAAAATCAAGATTTAAACAAATGGTATTCCTATGAAAAAGACCAATTAGTTGATTACAAAAAAAAACAAAATTCGAAAGTATATTTATTACCAAATAAAGAGGAGAATTTTCAAAAAAACTATAGATATGATCTTTTATCATATAAATATATTCATTCTGAAACTAAGAAGAACTCCTATATTTATAGATCATCATTAGAAACAAATAAGAACCAAGAAAATTCCACCAGAAATAAAGAAAAATTTTTTAACATATTCAAGAATATTCCTATCAATAATTATCATTATCTAGGAAAAAGTTATAGTTATATTATATATATGGAAAAAAATCCAGATAGAAAATATTTGGTTTGTAAAATTAAAAAAAATATTAAGGCTGAACCTAAACCTAATAAGGCCCAAAAAATGGATAAAATTAATAATAATGGTCTTTTTTATCTTCCGATTCATTCAAATTCCGAAATCAATTACAAAAGGGTCTTTTTTGATTGGATGGTAATGTTTTGTGATTGGATGGGAATGAATGAAAAAATATTAATCTTAAATCGATTCACATCGACGCCGAAAGTTGTTTTCTTTCCAGAATTTGTAATACTTTATGATAAATATAAAAAGAAACCTTGGTTTATCCCAAGCAAATTACTTCTTTTTAATTTGAATATAAATCCCAATTTTAGTGAAAATAAAAATATCAATGTAAAGGAAGAAGAGGATGAGCCTTTTTTTGGAAAGCAAGAAAGGGATGAATATTTTTTTGGAAAGCAAGAGCAGAATGAGGATTTTTTAAATTTTAGCCCATCAAATTCAAAACAATATTTTAAATTAAAGAATCAAAACAATATCGAAGAATCTTTTTCACAACCGATCCGAAAACTAAGAATCGTCCTTCAAGGAGATTTTCCCTTGCAATTACAATGGAATGGACGTGTGAATAAATTGAATCAAAAAATGATGGATAATATCCCGGCATACGGTCTCCTGCTTAACCTGATAAAAGTAAGAAAAATTGTTCTATCCCATATTAAAAGGAAAGAAATGAATCTGGATATAATGATTGAGCGTTTGGATCTTACAAAATTAATGGAAAATAGAATCTTAATTATGGAACGCGCCCATCTATCTGTAAAAAATGACGGACAGTTTTTTATGTATCAAATCATAGGTATTTCATTGGTTCATAAAAATAAGCACCAAAGCAATCAAAGATACCGAAAACAAAAAAATGTTGCTAAGAATAATTTTGATGAATCCATTCCAAGACATAAAATAAAAAATCTAAATAGAGACAAAAATAATTATGATTTGCTTGTTCCTGAAAAAATTTTATCGTCTAGACGTCGTAGAGAATGGAGAATTCTAATTTCTTTCAATTTGAATTTAAAGACTAGGAATGATGTGCATAGAAATATAGTATTTTGCAAGGAAACCAAGATAAAAAACTGGAGTGAATTTTTGGATGAAAGTAAACATTTTGACAGAAAAAAAAATGAATTAATGAAATTAAAGTTCTTCTTTTGGCCTAATTATCGATTAGAAGATTTAGCTTGTATGAATCGCTATTGGTTTGATACCAATAATGGGAGCCGCTTGAGTATGTTAAGGATATATATGTATCCATGATTTAAAATTTTGAGTTTCCTATATATTATCTTGTTCTATCAATCATATTTTTTATTTTTTCTTCTGTCCGGCATCTGGATATATTGATGTTATATGTAAGCAACCAGATGGACATATGCGCTGTCTTACACCCCAGTCTAGTATACTGCAATACTAAGCAAATGAGGCAGGAAACGGCGTATCCATTAAAGCTAGAAATTAATCAATAGAATCTTCGTAGTAAACTATTTGGTAGCGTCTTTTTCTATCACTATACAAATTAACTCCAAAATCGGATTGATTAATCTTAATTGATAAAATCCGGAGTCTATAAATAAATTATGATTATTGTGTATACTACATTAAAATTTCTGACATTATTATTACTGATCAATAAAATAAATATCTGTAAAAAGGGGAGTGTGAAATTCTTTTATGGTAAAAAATTCATTTATTTCAATTATTTTGCAAGAACAAGAAGAAAACAAAGAAAACAGAGGATCCGTTGAATTTCAAGTAGTTAGTTTCACCAATAAGATACGGAGACTTACTTCACATTTGGAATTGCACAAAAAAGACTATTTATCTCAGAGAGGCCTGCGGAAAATTCTGGGAAAACGTCAACGCTTGCTGGCTTATTTATCAAAAAAAAATAGAGCACGTTATAAAGAATTAATAGGACAGTTGGATATTCGAGAGAGAAAAACTCGTTAATTTGAAGAATTAGTTTGAATTATTCGCTTAAAGTTTGATGAACTTCTTTTCGCTTTCAGCAATTCATGGAAGAATGAATCAGGAAAAACCTATGACTGTACCATCTACAACAAAAGACTTCATGATAGTCAATATGGGACCTCACCACCCATCAATGCATGGTGTTCTTCGACTTATTGTTACTCTAGATGGTGAAGATGTTATTGACTGTGAACCAATATTGGGTTATTTACACAGAGGTATGGAAAAAATTGCGGAAAATCGAACAATTATACAATATTTGCCCTATGTAACGCGTTGGGATTATTTAGCTACTATGTTCACAGAAGCAATAACTGTAAATGCGCCAGAGCAATTAGGCAATATTCAAGTGCCTAAAAGGGCCAGTTATATCAGAGTCATTATGTTGGAGTTAAGTCGGATAGCTTCACATTTGTTATGGCTCGGCCCTTTTATGGCGGATATTGGGGCACAGACTCCTTTCTTCTATATTTTTCGAGAAAGGGAATTGATATATGACCTATTCGAAGCTGCCACCGGTATGCGAATGATGCACAATTTTTTTCGTATTGGAGGAGTCACTGCTGATTTACCTCATGGCTGGATAGATAAATGTTTGGATTTTTGCGATTATTTTTTAACGGGAATTGCTGAATATCAAAAGCTTATTACACAGAATCCCGTTTTTTTAGAACGAGTTGAAGGAGTAGGCATTATTGGTGGAGAGGAAGCAATAAATTGGGGTTTGTCGGGACCAATGCTACGAGCTTCCGGAATACAATGGGATCTTCGTAAAGTTGATCATTATGAGTGTTACGACGAATTTGATTGGGAAGTCCAATGGCAAAAAGAGGGGGATTCATTAGCCCGTTATTTAGTACGAATCAGTGAAATGACAGAATCCATAAAAATTATTCAACAGGCTCTAGAAGGAATTCCGGGAGGGCCCTATGAAAATTTAGAAATCCACCGCTTTGATAGAGTAAAAGATAATGTATGGAATGAGTTTGACTATCGATTCATTAGTAAAAAACCCTCTCCGACTTTTGAATTGTCGAAGCAAGAACTTTATGCCAGAGTCGAAGCACCAAAGGGAGAATTGGGAATTTTTCTGATAGGAGATAAGGGTGTTTTTCCTTGGCGATATAAAATTCGACCCCCGGGGTTTATTAATTTGCAAATTCTTCCTCAGTTAGTTAAAAGAATGAAATTGGCTGATATTATGACGATACTAGGTAGTATAGATATCATTATGGGAGAAGTTGATCGTTAAAATGATAATTGATCCAACAGAAGTACAAGCTATCAATTCTTTTTCTATATTGGAATCCTTAAAAGAAGTCTATGGGATCATATGGGTGCTTATCCCTATTTTTACTCCTATATTAGGAATCATAATAGGTGTACTAGTAATTGTTTGGTTAGAAAGAGAAATCTCTGCGGGTATACAACAACGTATTGGCCCTGAATACGCAGGACCTTTGGGAATTCTTCAAGCTCTAGCAGATGGTACCAAATTACTTTTCAAAGAGAATCTTCTTCCATCTAGAGGAGATACTCGTTTATTCAGTATTGGACCATCTATAGCAGTCATATCAATTTTATTAAGTTATTTAGTAATTCCTTTTGGTTATCACCTTGTTCTAGCCGATCTCAGTATCGGTGTTTTTTTATGGATTGCTATTTCAAGTATTGCTCCTGTCGGCCTTCTTATGTCAGGATATGGCTCAAATAATAAATATTCTTTTTTAGGTGGTCTACGAGCTGCTGCTCAATCAATTAGTTATGAAATACCATTAACTCTATGTGTGTTATCAATATCTCTACGTGTGATTCGTTAAGACATAAATTTCCCGCTATTTCTTTTCTTTCTAGGAAGGAAGTATCATGAGTTGAATATATATTTTCGTTTTTTATTTATTATTCGGGGGTTGATGAAGGAAACCAGATAGTTATATGAGTGAAAGAAACGGCTTATAAATTTGCAGTAAAAAATTGAATCTCATTTACTATGTACAAGCGTTAAGAAAAG